GTTAATGTAGCTTAAATAAAGCATGGCACTGAAGATGCCAAAATGGATCTTAATACGACCCCAATAACATAACAAGCCTGGTCCTAACTTTTACATCAATTATAGTCCGAATTACACATGCAAGTACCCGCAACCCTGTGAGAATGCCCAAAACTTTCATTATGAAGAAAAGGAGCTGGCATCAGGCACAACCTAAAAATTAGCCCAAAACGCCTTGCTTAGCCACACCCCCAAGGGAACCCAGCAGTGATAAACATTAAGCAATGAGCGAAAGCTCGACTTAATCAAGACTAAAAAGAGCCGGTAAAACTCGTGCCAGCAACCGCGGTTATACGAGAGACTCAAATTGATAGCTTACGGCGTAAAGGGTGATTAAATTATATACTAAAATTAAGGCCGAATATCTCCTACACTGTTATACGTTCACAGAGACAAGAAGCCCCACAACGAAAGTAGCCTTAAATATATTGAACTCACGAGTATTAAGAAACAAACTGGGATTAGATACCCCACTATGCTTAATTGTAAACAAAGACGGCGAACTACAAAAACCGTCCGCCAGGGGACTACGAGCATCAGCTTAAAACCCAAAGGACTTGGCGGTGCCTCATACCCACCTAGAGGAGCCTGTTCTATAACCGATACCCCCCGTTAAACCTCACCACCCCTTGTATCATTCAGCCTATATACCGCCGTCGCCAGCCTACTCCGTGAGGATACAGCAGTAAGCAAAATAGAAAACTTTCAAATACGTCAGGTCAAGGTGTAGCAAATGGAGTGGAAAGAGATGGGCTACATTTTCTGACCCAGAACACTACGGAAAGTGTAATGAAAAAACACAATGAAGGTGGATTTAGCAGTAAAAAGAAAACAGAGAGTTCTTTTGAAGACGGCTCTGAGGCGCGTACACACCGCCCGTCATTCTCCTCGAAAAACACTAACAAATTTATAAAACCACAATAAAACTAAAGAGGAGGCAAGTCGTAACATGGTAAGTGTACCGGAAGGTGCACTTGGAAAAATTAGAATGTAGCTAAAAAGAAGAGCATCTCCCTTACACCGAGAAGACACTCGTGCAAACCGGGTCATTCTAAGCTACAAAACTAGCCAAAACATATAAAATAAACGAACAACCATACAATATAAAACCAAAAAAGAACTAAAACATTTTTCCACCCCAGTATAGGCGATAGAAAAGGTAATTAATTGAGCTATAGAAAGAGTACCGCAAGGGAAAGATGAAAGAGAAATGAAAAAACCCATAAAAGCAAAAAAAAGCAGAGATTAACCCTCGTACCTTTTGCATCATGATTTAGCAAGTAAGACTCAAGCAAGAAGAACCATAGTTTGAACACCCGAAACTAGACGAGCTACTCCGGGGCAATCTTAAAGGATCAACCCGTCTCTGTGGCAAAAGAGTGGGAAGACCCCCGAGTAGAGGTAAAAAGCCTACCGAGCCTAGTTATAGCTGGTTGCTTAAGAAATGAATTTAAGTTCAGCCTTATGTGATTCTTAAGTCAGACACCAAAGAAACAAAGTAACACATAAGAGTTAGTCAAAGAAGGTACAGCTACTTTGAAAAAGAACACAACCTTATTAAGGTGACCAAGGATCATAATTATAAAAGGAAATATTTTCTCAGTAGGCCTAAAAGCAGCCACCTGAAAAGAAAGCGTTAAAGCTCAGAAAAACTTTAACCAATAATAAAGATAAAATTCATCCTACCACCCTAAAAATATTAAGCCGTCCTAAAAACATTTAGAAGAGATAATGCTAAAATTAGTAATAAGGGGCCCACCCCCCTCCTAGCATAAGTGTAAGTCAGACCGGATAAACCACTGATAATTAACGAACCCAAAACTAAGAGGGAAAAAACAGTAATCACAACAAACAAGAAGACCCTGAAAAGAAAAATCGTTAACCCAACACAGGAATGCAACTAAGGAAAGACTAAAAGGAAAAGAAGGAACTCGGCAAACATAAACCCCGCCTGTTTACCAAAAACATCGCCTCTTGCCAACAAAATGTATTAGAGGTCCCGCCTGCCCTGTGACCAAAAGTTTAACGGCCGCGGTATCCTGACCGTGCGAAGGTAGCGCAATCACTTGTCTTTTAAATGAAGACCTGTATGAATGGCATAACGAGGGTTTAACTGTCTCCTTTCCCCAGTCAATGAAATTGATCTGCCCGTGCAGAAGCGGACATTAGAACATAAGACGAGAAGACCCTATGGAGCTTCAGGCCAAGGACCAAACATGTTAAATAAACTAAAAATTAAGAAATTTTAACAAAAAGTGGAAAACCAAATGTAAAATGGCCCAAGTGCCTTCGGTTGGGGCGACCATGGGGAAAAAACAAACCCCCAAATGGAAAGGGACAACCCTTAAACCAAGAAAACTACTTCTAAGTAATAGAACATCTAACCAAAAATGACCCAGAAATTTAATTCTGATCAATAAAACAAGTTACCCTAGGGATAACAGCGCAATCCTTTCCTAGAGTCCATATCGACGAAAGGGTTTACGACCTCGATGTTGGATCAGGACACCCTAATGGTGCAGCCGCTATTAAGGGTTCGTTTGTTCAACGATTAACAGTCCTACGTGATCTGAGTTCAGACCGGAGAAATCCAGGTCGGTTTCTATCTATGAACACACTTTTTTCCAGTACGAAAGGATAGAAAAAAGAGGGCCTATGCTAAAAGTAAGCCCTATCCCTAACTTCTGAAAACAAATAAAAAAATAAAGGGAAAGAACACAAATTAATAAGACCAAATTAAGGTGGCAGAGGCCGGTAATTGCAAAAGATCTAAGCCCTTTCTTTCAGGGGTTCAAATCCCCTCCTTAACACATGGAATCAGCCATTAATAGTATTATTAATCCTTTCACATACATTATTCCGATTCTCCTTGCAGTAGCATTCCTAACACTCCTAGAACGCAAAGTACTAGGATATGCACAACTACGAAAAGGCCCGAACATCGTAGGCCCATACGGACTCCTACAACCAATAGCCGACGGAGTTAAACTATTCATTAAAGAACCAGTACGACCATCAACATCATCACCATATATATTTATCGCCACCCCTATTTTAGCACTATCCCTAGCACTAGCACTCTGAGCCCCAATCCCAATACCAGAGGCTACAATAGAAATAAACCTAGGAATCCTATTCATCCTAGCACTATCAAGCCTAGCAGTATACTCCATCCTGGGCTCAGGATGGGCCTCAAACTCAAAATACGCACTAATAGGAGCTCTACGATCAGTAGCACAAACCATCTCCTACGAAGTAAGCCTAGGGCTTATTTTATTATCTCTTATCGTCCTATCCGGAGACTTTAACCTAAAAACATTCAGCATCACCCAAGAAGCAACATGATTTCTACTTCCGGCCTGACCCCTAGCAGCCATATGATACGTATCAACCCTAGCAGAAACAAACCGAGCCCCCTTCGACCTAACAGAGGGAGAATCAGAGCTAGTGTCAGGATTTAATGTAGAGTACGCAGGAGGCCCATTCGCCCTATTTTTCCTAGCCGAGTATTCGAACATTCTACTAATAAACACCCTATCAGCCATTTTATTTTTAGGGGCATCATACAACCCCCTGCTTCCAGAACTAACTACAATTAATATTATAATAAAAGCTGCAATCCTATCAATCGTATTTCTCTGAACGCGAGCATCATATCCACGATTTCGATATGACCAATTAATACACTTGGCCTGAAAAAACTTCCTGCCCCTGGCCCTGGCATTCTTACTATGAAACATAGCCTTACCAATCGCCATAGCAGGTCTCCCACCACAATAAAGGAAATGTGCCTGAAAAGAAAAAGGGCCACTTTGATAAAGTGGAACATGAGTGTTAAAATCACCCCATTTCCTTAGGAAAATGGGAATCGAACCCATACTTAAGAGATCAAAACTCTTAGTACTTCCACTATACTACCTCCTAGCAAAGTCAGCTAAATCAAGCTCTCGGGCCCATACCCCGAAAATGAAGAATAATATCCTTCCTGTGCTAATGAACCCTTATCTTACATCATTAATCTTAATAAGCCTAGGAATAGGGACCATAACAACATTCGCCAGCTCACACTGAATAACAGCCTGAATAGGACTAGAAATCAATACAATTGCCATCCTGCCACTTATAATTGAACGCTATCACCCACGAGCAGTAGAAGCAACAACAAAATACCTCATTAACCAAGCTACAGCAGCCACTCTAATACTATTCTCAGCCTCACTTAATGCATGACTAATAGGAAGCTGAGAAATCCACCAACAATTTCACCCAACAGTAGTCGTACTAATAACACTAGCACTAGGACTTAAAGTAGGACTAGCACCAATACACTTCTGACTACCAGAAGTAATTCAAGGAGTAAGCCTAACAACAGGGCTTATTATATCAACATGACAAAAACTTGCCCCAATAATACTTCTATATCAAATCTCCCCAGAAATAAATCAAACAATATTAATCTCCATAGGACTAATATCAATCATAGTGGGCGGATGAGGCGGACTCAACCAAACCCAATTACGAAAACTAATAGCATACTCATCAATTGCCCACATAGGGTGAATAATAACTGTATTGGCCTTTGCACCAAAAATTATAGCACTAAACATAGTAATTTATATCCTAATAACAACATCAGGCTTCATAACACTAAAAGTTCTAGCAGCCAAAAACATTAACAAACTAGCAACATCCTGGGCACAAACACCAATACTAACAGTAACTACACTATTAGTAATACTATCACTAGGAGGGCTCCCACCAATAACAGGGTTCGTACCAAAATGAGCCATCATGGCAGAACTTACAAAACAAGATTTACATACAACAGTCACAATCATAGCCCTAACCGCTCTATTAAGCCTATTCTTTTACATACGAATTTGCTACACTATAACACTCACCGCACACCCCCAAACAAACAACACACTATCATGATGACGGCTAAAAATAAAAAAATCAACCATTATGCTATCAGTAACAACAATTATGACATTAGCACTCATACCAATCACACCAGCAATCCTGGCACTACTATCGTAGAGACTTAGGTTAAAACAACAGACCAAAAGCCTTCAAAGCTTTAAGAAGGGGTGAAAACCCCCTAGACTCTGTATAAGACCTGCAGGACTTTACCCCACATATTCTGAATGCAAATCAAACACTTTAATTAAGCTAAGGCCTTGATAGATGAGAAGGCCTCGATCCCACAAAATCTTAGTTAACAGCTAAGCGCCCTAACCAGCGAGCATTCATCTACCTCCCCCGCCTATAGGACGGGGGAAGGCGGGGGAGGTCTCCTCCGCCTTTGGCGGAAGCCTAAGCAAGGATTATCCTGCATTTTCGGATTTGCAATCCGACGTGAGATACACTATTAGGCTTGATAAGAAGAGGATTTGAACCTCTGTTTATGGAACTACAGTCCACCGCTTAAAACTCAGCCATCTTACCTGTGGCAATCACCCGTTGATTCTTTTCCACTAATCACAAAGACATTGGCACTCTATATCTGATCTTTGGTGCCTGAGCCGGCATAGTAGGAACTGCCCTAAGCCTCTTAATCCGAGCTGAACTGGGCCAACCAGGAGCCCTACTAGGAGACGACCAAATTTATAACGTAATCGTTACTGCCCACGCCTTTGTAATAATCTTCTTTATAGTAATACCAATTATGATTGGAGGATTTGGAAATTGGCTAATCCCCCTAATAATTGGGGCACCAGACATGGCATTCCCACGAATAAATAACATAAGCTTCTGATTACTTCCCCCGTCCTTCCTTCTTCTGTTAGCCTCTTCTGGGGTTGAAGCCGGGGCAGGAACAGGATGGACTGTTTACCCCCCACTAGCGGGAAACCTAGCCCACGCAGGAGCATCAGTAGACCTTACAATCTTTTCCCTTCACCTTGCAGGTGTGTCATCTATTCTAGGGGCCATTAACTTTATTACAACAATTATTAACATGAAACCCCCAGCTATCACACAGTATCAAACCCCCCTATTTGTTTGATCAGTTTTAATTACTGCCGTGCTCCTTCTTCTATCTTTACCGGTCCTAGCAGCAGGAATCACTATATTGCTCACAGACCGAAACCTAAACACATCATTCTTTGATCCGGCAGGAGGAGGAGACCCGATCCTTTACCAACACCTTTTCTGATTCTTCGGTCACCCAGAAGTATACATTTTAATTTTACCCGGCTTCGGAATAATCTCACACATTGTCGCCTACTATTCAGGAAAAAAAGAGCCATTTGGATATATAGGAATAGCCTGAGCTATAATAGCAATTGGACTACTTGGATTTATCGTTTGAGCCCACCACATGTTCACAGTAGGAATAGACGTAGACACCCGAGCCTACTTTACATCTGCCACAATAATCATTGCCATTCCGACAGGGGTAAAAGTATTTAGCTGATTGGCAACACTACACGGGGGAGCTATCAAATGAGAAACCCCCTTATTGTGAGCCCTAGGATTTATTTTCCTGTTTACAGTCGGAGGATTAACTGGGATTGTATTAGCAAACTCATCTATTGATATTGTTCTCCACGACACATATTACGTTGTTGCACATTTCCATTACGTGCTCTCTATAGGGGCCGTATTTGCCATCATAGGAGGGTTTGTTCACTGATTCCCACTATTCTCCGGCTTTACACTACACGAATTATGAACTAAAGTCCACTTTGGAGTTATATTCATTGGAGTAAACCTAACCTTCTTTCCACAACACTTCTTAGGGCTTGCCGGCATACCACGACGCTATTCTGACTACCCTGATGCATATGCCCTATGAAATACTATTTCATCAATTGGCTCCCTAGTGTCCCTTACAGCCGTCATCCTATTTCTTTTTATCCTATGAGAAGCATTCGTTGCCAAACGGGAAGTAAAACTTGTAGAACTTACAACATCAAACGTCGAATGACTAAATGGCTGCCCACCGCCTTATCACACATTTGAAGAACCTGCATACGTTCGAGTTAACCCAAAACAAACCCCCAAACTCAAAAATAAACCTGAGCTCCAAGAAAGGAAGGAATTGAACCCCCATTAAACGGTTTCAAGCCAATCGCATAACCACTCTGCCACTTTCTTTAAATAAGGTACTAGTAAAAAAATTACACCGCCTTGTCAAGACGGAGTTGCTGGTTAGACCCCTACGTACCTTTAACATGGCACACCCCTCACAATTAGGATTCCAAGACGCAGCATCACCAGTCATAGAAGAAATACTTCACTTCCATGACCACGCACTAATAATTATCTTTCTTATTAGTACCCTAGTTCTTTACATTATTGTAGCTATAGTCTCTACAAGTCTTACTAATTTATATACATTAGACTCACAAGAAGTAGAAATCATTTGGACTATCTTACCAGCAATTATCCTAATTATAATTGCACTTCCATCCCTACGAATTCTTTACTTAATAGACGAAATCAATGACCCGCACCTCACAATTAAAGTAATTGGACATCAATGATACTGAAGTTATGAATACACAGACTATGATGATTTAACGTTTGACTCATATATAATTCCTACACAGGACCTCACCCCAGGCCAATTTCGACTTCTAGAAACAGACCATCGTATAGTAGTCCCAATAGAATCACCAATTCGAGTTTTAATCACAGCAGAAGACGTACTACACTCATGAGCAGTGCCCGCCCTTGGTGTTAAAATAGACGCAGTCCCAGGACGGCTCAACCAGACAACATTCATTGTCGCCCGACCAGGAATTTATTACGGACAATGTTCCGAAATCTGCGGTGCAAACCACAGCTTTATACCCATTGTAATTGAAGCAGTGCCACTACAACACTTTGAGAACTGATCATCACTAATACTAGAAGACGCCTCACTAAGAAGCTTAATACAGGTAAAGCATTAGCCTTTTAAGCTAAAGAATGGTGGCTACCGACCACCCCTAGTGAAATGCCACAACTCAACCCAACACCATGACTAGCAATCCTAATCTTTTCATGATTGGTTTTCCTAACAATTATCCCAACTAAAATTATAGCGCACAAATTCAACAATGAACCAAACCCACAAACAACAAAAACACCACAACTAGAACCCTGAAGCTGACCTTGGCACTAAACTTCTTCGACCAATTTATATCCCCCACTTTTATGTACATCCCACTCATGGCCATCGCACTTGTTTTACCATGATCATTATACCCAAACCCAAACTCACGATGAATCAACAATCGGCTTATTACCCTACAAGGGTGGTTTATTAACCGATTTACACAACAACTGCTCCTCCCTATTAACGTAGGAGGACACAAATGAGCCCTACTATTAGCATCGCTAATAATATTCTTATTGACTATAAATATACTAGGACTCCTTCCATATACATTCACCCCAACCACTCAACTATCATTAAACATAGGATTTGCAGTCCCAATTTGACTCGCTACGGTAATCCTAGGAATACGAAATCAACCCACAGCATCACTAGGACACCTACTACCAGAAGGAACCCCAATCCCTCTAATCCCAGTGCTAATTATCATCGAAACAATTAGCCTATTTATTCGCCCCCTAGCCTTAGGAGTCCGACTAACAGCCAACCTTACAGCAGGACACCTTTTAATTCAACTCATCGCCACAGCCGTATTTGTCCTCCTACCAATAATAAAAACAGTCGCAATTCTAACAATAGTTGTCCTCCTTCTTCTTACAATACTAGAAGTGGCAGTTGCTATGATCCAGGCATATGTTTTCGTCCTGCTTTTAAGCCTCTACTTACAAGAAAATGTGTAATGGCACACCAAGCTCACGCGTTTCATATAGTTGACCCAAGTCCCTGGCCTCTAACAGGCGCAGTGGCAGCCCTACTATTAACATCGGGGACTGCCATATGATTCCACTTCCATAATACAATTTTAATAACACTAGGATTAATTCTACTACTCCTAACAATATACCAATGATGACGAGATATTGTACGAGAAGGCACATTTCAAGGCCACCACACACAACCCGTACAAAAAGGACTACGATATGGCATAATCCTATTCATCGCCTCAGAAGTATTCTTTTTCCTAGGGTTCTTCTGAGCATTCTATCACTCAAGCCTCTCCCCAACACCAGAGCTAGGAGGATGTTGGCCACCAACAGGAATTACACCACTTGACCCATTTGAAGTACCACTTCTAAACACAGCCGTCCTTCTAGCCTCAGGAGTTACAGTAACATGAGCCCACCACAGCATTATAGAAGGCGAACGAAAGCAAGCCATCCAATCTCTATCAATCACTATTATACTAGGACTTTACTTCACCCTCCTTCAAGCAATAGAATATTATGAAGCCCCATTCACAATCGCTGATGGAGTTTACGGGTCAACGTTTTTCGTTGCCACAGGATTTCACGGCCTACATGTAATCATTGGAACCACATTCTTGGCCGTCTGCCTTCTACGACAAGCACTATACCACTTTACATCAGACCACCACTTTGGATTTGAAGCCGCCGCATGATACTGGCACTTCGTTGATGTTGTATGATTGTTCCTATATATTTCAATTTACTGATGAGGATCATAATTTTCCTAGTATTAAACTAATACAAGTGACTTCCAATTACTGAATCTTGGTTAAAGTCCAAGGGAAAATAATGAATCCTGTAATCTCTATTTTCTCTGTCACAGCCATTCTTTCCTGAGTCCTAATTACTGTCTCCTTCTTATTACCTCAAACATCGCCCAACTCAGAAAAGCTGTCACCATACGAATGCGGATTTGATCCAATGGGTTCAGCACGACTACCTTTCTCAATACGATTTTTCCTAGTAGCAATTCTATTTTTATTGTTTGACCTAGAAATTGCACTACTTCTTCCAATCCCTTGAGGAGACCAACTTTTAAACCCAACACAAACATTCTCATGGGCCGCCTCAATCATTGTTTTACTAACCCTGGGGTTAGTATATGAATGAATTCAAGGAGGACTAGAATGAGCTGAATAAGACAGTTAGTTTGATATTAAAATTATTGATTTCGGCTCAATAGAACATGGTTTGACCCCATGACTGTCTTATGGCCCCACTACACTTCAGCTTTATTATCACATTTATCATTGCATTCTCAGGCCTGGCCCTACACCGAAAACACCTAATATCCGCATTACTTTGCTTAGAAGCGATAATACTTTCTGTTTACCTGGCCCTAGCACTATGATCAATCCAAACAGGATCTGCAACATTTTCATCAGCACCAATCATGCTATTAGCCTTTTCCGCCTGCGAAGCCAGTGTGGGGCTGGCCTTACTAGTTGCCACCACACGAACACACGGCACCAGTAATTTAAAAAACCTCAACCTACTACAATGCTAAAAATTATTATCCCCACCCTTATACTAATCCCAACCACCTGGCTAATTAACAAAAAATGATCATGAACGGCAGCCACATGCCATAGCCTTATAATTGCCACTGTTAGCCTATCATTATTAAAGTGAGAACTAGAAACAGGATGATCAACATCCAACACCTACCTAGCAATAGACCCCCTATCTACACCCTTACTGATTTTATCTTGCTGACTACTTCCACTTATACTTATAGCAAGCCAAAACCACTTATCACAAGAACCAATCAACCGACAACGACTATACATTACACTACTAATTCTACTACAAATCCTAGTCAACCTTACATTTGCCTCAACAGAAACTATCCTATTTTTTATTATATTTGAAGCAACTCTTATCCCAACACTAATTATTATTACACGATGGGGAAACCAGCTAGAACGACTTAATGCAGGGAAATACTTCATATTCTATACATTAGCGGGATCACTCCCACTACTGGTTGCTATCCTGGCCCTACAAAAAGATGCAGGGACCCTCTACATCCCCCTCCTACAAAACAACATTCAAAATATACCGATATCATGAGGGGATAAAATATGATGGACCGGCTGCCTACTAGCATTTATAGTAAAAATACCACTCTATGGGCTTCACCTTTGACTACCAAAAGCACACGTAGAGGCCCCAATCGCCGGATCAATGGTTCTAGCAGCAGTACTACTAAAACTGGGTGGCTATGGTATAATACGAATAATAAGCATACTTTCACCAATGACAAAAGAACTCGCCTACCCATTTATTGCACTAGCCCTTTGAGGGGTCATTATAACTGGGTCCACATGCTTACGACAAACAGACCTTAAAGCTATAATCGCCTACTCATCCGTAAGCCATATGGGACTCGTAGCCGCAGGTATTTTAATTCAAACCCCATGAGCATTTACAGGAGCAATCATCCTAATAATCGCCCACGGACTGGTCTCATCCGCTATATTTTGCCTAGCAAACACAAACTACGAACGAACCCATAATCGAACCCTCATCTTAACACGAGGCATACAAATGATCCTACCACTAATAGGAGCCTGATGATTCATTACAAACCTAGCCAACCTGGCACTACCACCCACACCCAACCTAATAGGAGAAATCATAATCATAATCTCAGTGTTTAACTGGTCTCACTGGTCAATTATTATCACTGGGCTAGGCACCCTAATCACAGCCAGCTACTCACTTTACATGTTCCTAATAACACAACGAGGTCCAACCCCAAACCACATTACTGGAATTATCCCCTCACACACGCGAGAACACCTACTTATCTCAATACACCTAATTCCAATAGCTCTCCTCATACTTAAGCCTGAAATCATGTGAGGATGACACATATGTAAATATAGTTTAAGAAAAACATTAGATTGTGATTCTAAAAATAGAGGATAAAGCCCCCTTATTAACCGAGAGAGAAAAATTCAACTTAAAAAATTGCTAGTCTTTTAAGCCCGCGGTTAAACTCCGCGGCTCACTCGGCCATTAAAGGATAATAGTTGATCCGTTGGTCTTAGGAACCAAAAACTCTTGGTGCAACTCCATGTTCTGGCTATGAATACAACAGTATTAATCTTTAACTCAAATCTTTTCATTATCTTAATATTACTGATTTTTCCAATCATCATAACCCTTAACCCAAGCCCCATAGAAAAAAAATGAGCAACTTCACATGTAAAAACAGCTGTAAAGATAGCATTCTTTGTTAGCTTAATAACACTATGCGTATTTCTGGATCAAGGGATAGAAATTATCTCAACTAATTGACAATGAATTAATACTACAACATTTGATCTTAACACAAGCTTCAAGTTCGATCAATATTCAATTATTTTTATCCCAGTAGCCCTGTATGTAACATGATCAATTCTAGAGTTTGCTTCATGATATATACACTCAGACCCTAACATAAACCGATTCTTTAAATACTTACTCCTATTCCTAATCGCAATGGTTTTACTAGTAACCGCCAACAATATATTTCAGCTTTTCATTGGATGAGAGGGGGTAGGAATTATATCATTTCTACTAATCGGATGATGATATGGACGAGCAGACGCTAATACAGCAGCACTACAGGCCGTCATTTACAACCGAGTCGGTGACATTGGACTTATCCTAAGCATAGCCTGAATTGCAATAAACATAAACAGCTGAGAAATTCAACAGGTATTCATTACCTCAAAAGACATAGACCTTACACTTCCACTCATAGGACTTATTCTAGCAGCAACAGGAAAATCAGCACAATTCGGACTTCACCCATGACTCCCATCAGCAATAGAAGGACCAACACCAGTATCCGCCCTACTTCACTCAAGCACAATAGTGGTCGCAGGCATTTTTCTACTTATCCGACTTCACCCACTTATGGAAAATAACCAAATAGCCTTAACCACATGCTTATGTTTAGGGGCCCTTACAACCCTCTTTACAGCCACCTGTGCGCTAACACAAAATGACATCAAAAAAATTGTTGCATTTTCAACATCAAGCCAACTAGGCCTAATAATAGTCACAATCGGACTAAACCAGCCACAACTAGCATTCCTGCACATCTGCACCCACGCATTCTTCAAAGCCATGTTATTTCTATGTTCCGGTTCAATTATCCACAGCCTAAACGACGAACAAGACATTCGAAAAATAGGAGGACTACAAAAAACACTCCCCCTTACCTCATCATGTATAACAATCGGAAGCTTAGCGCTTACAGGGACCCCATTCCTAGCAGGATTCTTTTCCAAAGATGCAATCATTGAGTCAATAAACACCTCCCACCTAAACGCCTGGGCCCTGACACTAACCCTAATCGCCACTTCATTCACGGCCATCTACAGCTTCCGAATTATTTTCTTTGCCTCAATAGGACAAACACGGTCAACCCCCTTTAACCCAATTAATGAAAACAACCCAACAGTAATAAACCCAATTAAACGACTAGCATGAGGCAGCATCATCGCAGGTCTTATCATTACATCAAACCTTTTACCAAACAAAACACCAATTATAACAATACCCCTGACAGCCAAAATCAGCGCCCTATTGGTCACCGCAGCAGGACTGACGATTGCCATAGACCTGGCCAACCTAACAAACAAACAATTTAAAACTAGTCCTAACGCCATAACACACAACTTCTCAAATATATTGGCCTACTACCCACCAGTTGTCCATCGAGCTGCCCCAAAAATAAACCTCATCCTAGGACAAATAATTGCCACACAAATAGTAGACCAAACATGGTTTGAAAAAGTCGGACCAAAAGGAATCGCAAGTGCCCAAGCCCCGATAATCAAAATAATTAACAGCCCACAGCGAGGACTAATCAAACCCTATCTAGCCATATTTTTCCTGACTTGCACCCTGACCTTCCTAGCCATAACATTTTGGCTAATTCCCAATTAGAAAGCCTTTACTGACAAGCCCTAAACAAAAACCACCCAAAACAAAATAATGGCAATCTTACGAAAAACCCACCCCCTACTAAAAATAGCAAACAGCGCCCTAGTAGACCTCCCCGCCCCATCAAATATCTCAGCTTTCTGAAACTTTGGTTCCCTTCTAGCCTTATGTTTAGGAGCACAAATTGTAACAGGATTGTTCCTTGCCATGCACTACACAGCAGATATTTCAACTGCATTCTCATCAGTAGCACATATTTGCCGAGATGTAAACTATGGTTGGTTAATCCGAAACCTTCATGCAAATGGAGCATCATTCTTTTTTATCTGCTTATACATTCACATTGGACGAGGACTCTACTACGGGTCCTACCTATATAAAGAAACATGAAACATTGGTGTAGTGTTATTTTTACTAGTAATAATAACAGCATTCGTAGGATACGTCCTACCATGAGGACAAATATCATTTTGGGGGGCCACAGTAATTACAAACCTATTATCCGCCATCCCATACGTAGGAGACACCCTAGTACAATGAATCTGAGGTGGGTTTTCAGTTGACAACGCCACCCTAACCCGATTCTTCGCATTCCACTTTCTACTCCCATTCGTAGTTGCAGCAGCCACTATAATCCACATTATTTTCCTACACGAAACAGGATCAAATAACCCAATAGGATTAAACTCAGACGCCGACAAAATCCCATTCCACCCATACTTTACTTATAAAGACCTTTTAGGCTTTATCATTATACTTGCTCTACTATCATCACTAGCCTTATTTTACCCAAACTTGCTAGGGGACCCGGACAACTTCACCCCAGCCAACCCTATAGTCACACCCCCACATATTAAGCCAGAGTGGTACTTCCTATTTGCATACGCCATCCTCCGATCAATTCCTAATAAATTAGGAGGGGTTCTAGCTTTACTATCATCAATCCTTGTACTTTTATTAGTTCCAATCTTACACACAGCTAAACTTCGATCAATAGCCTTCCGGCCCATCTCCCAAATCCTATTTTGAACCCTAGTTGCAGACATAGCAGTCCTAACATGAATCGGTGGAATGCCAGTAGAAGACCCCTACATCCTAATCGGACAGGTGGCATCAATTATCTATTTCTCCCTATTTCTTGTAATTAATCCTCTAGCAGGATGGGTAGAAAACAAAATACTCAAACTATAGAAGCCCTAGTAGCTTAATGCTAAAGCATTGGTTTTGTAACCCAAAGAATAAAGATTAAAATTCTTTCTAGCGCTAATCATGTTTTACATATGTACTATAATACATACTATGTATTATATTACATTAATAGATGTAATAGTAAATTTACTGTTTGAGAGCACATATGCCCTAAAACACTGTATATTCAATCAAAAACCATTAAACCCGTAGAAGGACATAATATGTATCATATTACATATGCTCTAATACATTAGAAGAAGGTAAGGCAAATTTAATCTGTAAAACATTTAACATTAGTAATATAAAATTAAGGTTTACATGATACTTTAACAGAAGAGAGACGGTAAAAGGTTTGGGTCATAATGCAGGTTATTAATCCTTTATAATTGATTGAAATAAAGTTTCCATGAACACACTCAACAGTAATAGATAGAGTAATAGAAATGTAGTAAGAGACCACCAACCAGTATAAGTCAAGTGAATTCGTTCAATGTAAGGTCAGGGACAATAATTGTGGGGGTCGCTAAACTGAACTATTACTGGCATCTGGTTCCTATTTCAGGGCCCCACTTGTCAAACTCCCCACAACTGAACTGTACCCGGCATCTGATTAATGGTGTAACCCATTCGACTCGTTACCCACCAAGCCGAGCATTAACATAATGGCATTTGGTATTTTTTATAGGTCTCCTTTCATCTTACATGTGAGACACCTTCTAAAAGGGCCCCCGAAGGTGGAACATGTGTAATGTCTTCATAGTAAATAGTATTAATGTTAGAATGACATAACTTAAGAATTGCATTAAACTATATCAAGTGCATACATTATATTATACTCGTTATCAGACACCAGTGAGATTTCCCCCCCCGTCACAAAAACGTCAAACCCCCCCCACCCCCCTAAATAATACTTTAAACACTCTGCCAAACCCCTAAAACAGAATTATATTATCCAGGAAAATTAAACAAAAATCAAGAACCTTTACATTATTAAAAAATTAACCACCCAAACCTAAGCCCCCACATACCCAACCTATTTTAAACATTCCGCAAGACCCCACGACTAAAACCACGAGTCAATTCAAGAATTACAAACAGAGTTAATAAAAGCATTCAACCACAGATAAGTAATATCACCCCACCAGAACCGTACATAAGAGAAATTCCACTAAAATCACCATGTAACTCAGAAAAACTATTGCCCTCATCTATCACACCACAATAATACCCAAAATCAACGCCACCTACATAAAAACCAATAAAACAAAGCAAAAAACATCCTCCAACCCGCCCAAGAACAGAAAGAGTGCTTCACCCTTCAGGATACGGCTCAGCAACCAAAGCAGCACAATAAGCAAAAACCACCAGCATCCCCCCCAAATAGATTAAAAAAAGAATCAAGGAAACAAAAGAGCCTCCATACCCAGCCAACAAACCACACCCGCTTGCAGCTGCAAACACTAACCCCAAAGCAGCAAAATAAGGAGAAGGGTTAGAAGCTACAGCAATTACACCTAAGACCAACATAATAAGGAAAAACATAAAATAATTCATAATTCTTACTCAGGGTTTATCTGAGGCCGCCGGTATGAAAAACCAGTGTTGTACTCAACTACAAGAACCAACATCACAGGAGAGAGATTTTATACTCCCGTCCTTAGCTCCCAAAGCTAAGATTATAATTTAACTACCCCATGAATCTTTACATTATTGACAAAACATTCCACCTATGTACTATAATACATACTATGTATTATATTACATTAATAGATGTAATAGTAAATTTACTGTTTGAGAGCACATATGCCCTAAAACACTGTATATTCAATCAAAAACCATTAAACCCGTAGAAGGACATAATATGTATCATATTACATATGCTCTAATACATTAGAAGAAGGTAAGGCAAATTTAATCTGTAAAACATTTAACATTAGTAATATAAAATTAAGGTTTACATGATACTTTAACAGAAGAGAGACGGTAAAAGGTTTGGGTCATAATGCAGGTTATTAATCCTTTATAATTGATTGAAATAAAGTTTCCATGAACACACTCAACAGTAATAGATAGAGTAATAGAAATGTAGTAAGAGACCACCAACCAGTATAAGTCAAGTGAATTCGTTCAATGTAAGGTCAGGGACAATAATTGTGGGGGTCGCTAAACTGAACTATTACTGGCATCTGGTTCCTATTTCAGGGCCCCACTTGTCAAACTCCCCACAACTGAACTGTACCCGGCATCTGATTAATGGTGTAACCCATTCGACTCGTTACCCACCAAGCCGAGCATTAACATAATGGCATTTGGTATTTTTTATAGGTCTCCTTTCATCTTACATGTGAGACACCTTCTAAAAGGGCCCCCGAAGGTGGAACATGTGTAATGTCTTCATAGTAAATAGTATTAATGTTAGAATGACATAACTTAAGAATTGCATTAAACTATATCAAGTGCATACATTATATTATACTCGTTATCAGACACCAGTGAGATTTCCCCCCCCGTCACAAAAACGTCAAACCCCCCCCACCCCCCTAAATAATACTTTAAACACTCTGCCAAACCCCTAAAACAGACAAAAGCATCACTCATTAAACAAATATTTTATCTTATATACTCTATATTATTTTAATAAATTAAGAAAATATAAAGACTCAACATACG